TGCAAAGTTAGAAGAAGGGGGATTAATTAATTTAATGGGTTTCTGTAGATCAGATATTATGCAAACCCTTGAGTTTATATATTAAAATTCAAAAGCCCCACTTTATTTATTTTAAGATCTTACACAAATTGATTTTTGAATTCATTGAAAAAATTAAATTTGTTTTAAAAAGTGCCTTTTTTGTTTTGTTTGTCCACTATTTGTTGTGCATAAAAAAAGATTATGATAAACTTCTAAAAAAATCAAAACTAAACATAAGAATCTTTGACGAACAGAATCAAGAATAATTATTATTTCGACACAAGAAAGGGACGTATAAAATTCTTTTCTTGTGTCGAAGACTAGGAAAACAACTAACCCGTCCTAACAAAATGTGTTCCATTCTTTCTTTTCTATTCTCTGCTTCTTTTTTGTTTAGTATCTAGTCAATTTTTTCTAGTTGAATAGAAAATAGTTGATACATTATATTCCATTTTAATATGACTGATCACACCACTCGAATTTGGAAACAAAGAAAAGGTAAATTGAAAAACTTTTATTTACAATATATATACTATCACCAGTGCTGTGTACAAGTAATTACTGACAGCTAGTATAAAAAAGAATATAAACAAGTAAACAAAAGACTTTGCATTCTTTTTTTTTTTTATTATAGATAACCTAATTTCCAACAAGAATTTTGTCCTTTTTCCACGAGCTTGATGTTGATAAATTCACGGACCTAGAAATTCATTTCGGACAATTGAACTTTCTCAAACTGTTTTTTTTTAAGAACCAAAAAGATTTGTGCCAAAATAACAGATGCCAAGAAGAACAAAAGGCCTTGAACACGTAATGGATCTTGAAGTACTATTTCTGCATCTCCCTGACCAAATCCACCCACATTCGGATTACTTGTTAATGGTTGATCAAGTTTGATAGATTCACTTTCTGAAACAAGAAGCTCTGGTCCTGGAGGAATAATATCAACTACTTGACGCCCGTCTGATGGATCCCCTATAGTTATTTCATATCCCCCTTTTTCCTTTCGTATAATTTTAGTTACTATACCTGCTGCTGTAGCATTATAAACCGTATTATTACTCTTGCTCCCGTCCGGATAAATCTGCCCCCGCCCTCTGTTTGCACCTACATATATGGGATATTTTAAGAAGTGAGCATCTTTTTTAGTTGTAGGGTCGGGAGAAAGAATCGGAAAGGTAATTTCACTATATTTCTGACCCGGAACAGGACCTATCACAAGAATATTTTTTTTAGTAGGACGATAACTCTGAAAAGACAGATTTCCTATCTTTTCTTTCATCTCCGGCGAAATACGATCGGGGGGGGCTAATTCAAACCCTTCAGGTAAAATAAGAACAGCCCCTACATTCAAACCACCCTTTTTCCCATTAGCAAGAACTTGTTTCACTTGGATATCATAAGGAATTCGAACAACTGCCTCAAATACAGTATCGGGAAGTACCGCTTGTGGAACCTCAATATCCACGGGCTTATTAGCTAAATGGCAATTGGCACATACAATACGCCCAGTTGCTTCTCGTGGATTTTCATAACCCTGTTGTGCAAAAATGGGATATGCATTTGAAATGTATGTCCGAGTTATTATGTATATCACGAGGGATAAGGAAATGGATCGAGTAATCTGTTCCTTTATCCAAGAAAGAGTAGTTCTAGTTTGCATGGTCCAATCATTGATCCCGAAAATTTCTACAATAAATTAGGTAGGTCGCTAGTATAGTTCCCTATCCACGATTCTGCTCTTTACTAAACTCAGTTAACTGCAATATAGGAAAATCCCCCCAGATTGATAGAACTAGTAAGTATTATTTTGAATGCGCTTTTCCGATGTTAGACAGTAACAAATATTAGAATTGGATTAAGATTACAGTGGACCATTTTTCAATCATTCATCGAATGATAAATCACTACAAGTGACGGAGATATACGAGTTAAATACCGGAAAATCCAATATTTGAAAATTGTATCTATAATGACTGGAAAAGTGGAAACAAGACCAGATATAATTTGATCATTATAAGCAAACCCAAAATCCTTGTACACAAACCTAAGCAGAAGTTCCCAACCGTGGGGTGAATGGAATCCGATACATAAATCGGTTAATAAAAGAATAGAAAAAGCTTTGAGTGTGTCACTTAAGTTATATAAGAATTCCTGAACCCAAGAGTTAAAAAGAATAAGTTCTTTATTACCCAGAAGAGAATAACCACTTAGAATAACAAAATAGGTTAGATTTGTCGAGAAGTGTAAAATCATATGAATACGATTCTCATTATGCATCTTGATCAATTGGATTGTTTCTTTTTGTATCCCTATACTCCATTTTTGAGGATGTGTCTCCGAAAATTCCTTTATCATTTCTTCCAACAAGAAAAGTTCCTTTAATTCTATGAATTTTTCTAGAATACTCTTTTCTTGAATATGATTCAAAAAAATTTCATATTTCCTAGTATTCCACCAATTTGTAATCCAAGATTCCACACTTTTTTGAAATAAAAGAGAGATCAACCAGGGTAAAAATACTATAGATGCAAGATATATAAGGGGAGTCAATTCTTTCTTTTTTGACATTTTTTTCATCTTTGAATTATTAATGAACCCACCCTATTCATCGATTCTATGTGATCTACTCTTTCGATCAAGCGTGAGTTCTATTACAAGATATGAATCCCCCCTTTTTTGTGATTCAGGGTTTAGCCTCTGATCCTACAAAGAATACATAAATAGAATAAGACCGTTTCGAATTTGAATAAGGAAATACTCATTTTTTTTTTCAGATATCTTAATTAGTTAACTTTGAAATCCTTTCCCCCTTACGATGGATACCCGAACGAGCGAATTCAAATTAGACAATCCCATTTCAAGACGAAATAAACCCCCTGAGCCCAAGACTAGTTGAAAAAATTATGAAAAAAGTGTCATCATCAAAAAAAAAAAATGGCAAAACAAGACGGAATTCCGGTAATTTTTACTTTTTTTGGTACTGAATTAAGTTGCGCGGAGTTCCATATTACGCATAAAACTTTTTTGCGGACAAAGCAGTTTTGTTTTATGGCTGTTCTATATAATATATCTCTGATCCGGTTTGGCTACAATGAGTCCTCTTATATTATAAAAAAGAGGATTCAAAAGCTTTTTCCTTTTGATGAGAAAGCATTTAGTTAGTTTATTTTTCAAAAGATTTCAATTGGTACGCGCAAGAAATAGGCCAATTCCGCAGCTTTTTGTTCAATTTCGCGTGGAGTCAAATTCTCATCAGTACGAGTCAAGGGAATGTCCCCCTGGCCGCGGATTTCCATATAAAGAACACGGCGGGCAGAAATACCCTCTTTAACTTCTATTCTTATGGACTGAATATCTTTCATAAGGAATCGGAGGAAAATGCGACGATTCTTTCCAGGAAATCCCCAACGAAAAATACACACTATTCCCCCCTTTCTATCGAATCGATCATAACCACTACCCACATTCCACGCAATTGTGCACCACAAATAGGAACTAATAAAGAGACCTGCGATACCATAGAAAGACATCACGATCCCTTGTGGAAAAAAAGAGATTTGCTGATATGGAAATAAAGCTATCAAATTCCTACCAAGATAACTGGAAGTTCCAACCAATAAAAATCCTACTGAACCTAAAAAAAGGATACAGGCCCAAGCGAAATTACTTATTTTTCGAGACCCTGTTATAAGTTCTATCCATATCTGTTCTGATCGCCAACTCATACTCGATCCAGTTGTATTTTATTGGAAGTGAAAGAATAAACAAAATAAATTTGACTTTACTCTTTTTTTGTTTCCGAAGGAACTCTCATCAACTAGCCTTATTCTAATGTGAATCTTTAGGAGTCTTCGGAGGAAGTCACACCTTAGATCATATTATACTAAATAGAATAGATATCTGTGGTATGATCTAAATCTAAGTCTTGAAAAAAAAATGAGATTTCATCCCGTCGGATCTAAAAAATCTTGTTTTTTTGAATATGAAGAAATAAAGAAGCCATTGCCATTGCCGGAAAAACTAGGCCCACTAAGGGCACAAAAATAGAGGGTAAGTTGTTGAGAGTTGTCATAGACTGGATACCTCGATTTAAGATTTGTACCTGTTATATATTGTTATAATTGTTATATAAGGTATTTTAGAATAAAATAATTCTATTTGGAATAAATTAGACTCTAATATAAGTGAATATATATATATAATAATTGAGTATCGAATAAGTGCAAAGAGGGTAGAACTAACTAAATGGGCTTCGTTTTTTTAGCTTTCTACATAAACTATATGAATGATCCAACAGGGTTTATTAGTAATAATGACGATTATCGGTAAATTATAGAAGGATGCAAGACTCTATATAGAGACAATTTTTTCTATATACATAAGTATAAGGAGAGGGTGCAAATTTTTGCCTTCCCCGAAATTCGCGAAAGGCAAAAGTCGCACTCTTGTCTTGTTTGTTGATAGAGACTGGCTTTTTGATTACTAATCATTAATATGACTAAAAAGGGATATCACAAAAAATTAAGAAACTTTTGATTCTCTCTTGATTCGCTCTATAATTGGATCTTATGTCACCAAAGAAAATTTCACTTTCGTATTTTCATTTTAATTCCAATAAACTAATTAAACCTAACATTCCACTTGTTGATTTTTTGGAAAGAAAGCATGGAGTTGAAATAACTCACTCAGAACACCTTTTAAAGGATTACGTGGTACGATTGGGTCGAATAAACCCTTTTGGAATAAATATTCAGCCGCTTGTGAACCTTCCGGTACTGTCTTATTCAATGTTTGTTCAATTACTCGTTTACCCGCAAATGCAATGTAGGCATTGGGTTCAGCAATAATGATATCCCCCAACATACCAAAACTCGCTGTCACCCCACCAGTAGTGGGAGATGTAAGGATTGATACATAGAATAACTTTTTATTTAATTGATAATCATATAAAGCAGAAGATATTTTAGCCATTTGCA